ATATTTCTTGATTGATCTTTATTGATATTTCAGTGTAAACATAGGTCTAAAATTGGCGTATTTTTCGTATAATTGTATTTTTAGTATAATCACTTAACTTAAAAAAGGGTTATTCTTAATTGTCTTAAATAAAAAAAAAAAAATAAATTAAAAATTAGGGTTATATATCCTAGGTATATATTCTAATAATAATTAATAGAAAGAATGGTTTATAAAGTTATAAAACACATCTTAAACTTAATTAATTATTTTCAACAACCTATTAGTTTTGACTACAAATTTTATATTCTATATTTTATTATATATTATTTTAATAAATATATTTGAATTTCTTTTACTAAATACTATAGTTATAGTTTTATGGTATAAAATAATATAAATAAAAGAGAAGGGTTTTTTATTATTGAACCGATGGGGATTCTTATTTTCCCCACCCTAAAAACAATAAAGCCCACTCAAAAGAAAAGAAAGGTTAATCTTGTGATTTCGTTTATTCTTTTTTCAAACAAAGGAATATAGTATTTATTATACTTTAAATTTATAAATTTCGTAGACACAAGAATCCCTTTTTTTTTTTATTATAAAAGTGAAACTAATTCAATTTAATTTAATATTGCTATTGATCCGGTCAAAACATTAGAGAATACCCAGTTTTTCTTTTATTTCTATTTAGATATTTTTTCTTATCTATGTATATATTTAGATAAATATATATTTATCTATATTTATCTATATTTATCTATATTAATACATAATCTATATTAATACATAATATAATAATATTCTATTATATAAGTTAATATATAATAATAAGTTAATATATAATATAATTGTTAATATATAATATAATTATAAATTATAAGTTAATATAATTTAAAGTTAATATAATTTATAATTTTTATAAATTTTTTTAACTTATACTTATAATTTAACTTATACTTATAAAATAAAAAAAAGAAATTATAAAAAAAAGAAATTATAAAATAAAGAAATTATAAAAAATTTCCAATAATAAATTAGACTGACTACGTTTGGAGCCAGAACAAGTCAAATTATTCCAATCTTTGATTAGTTATTTGTTGGATAAAAAAAACTTTTTGAATTCCTTGTAGAAAGGGATTTACCTAACGAAAAAGCTTTCAATGCTGCCCAATATCCTTTATTTTTCCAAATATTTTTACGAATCCGCTTTTTTGAAATAGAAGTACGTTTTTTCGGAACTGCCATTAAAAATTATAATAAGTATTTAATTGCTATAGTTGGATGTCAAAGACATCTATTGTTCAAAACCAATTGTTCTTTATTATTAATTATCTAATTCTTAATTATCTAGCTATCTATTTTTTTTTCTAGATTGTATTTCTTTCATAAAAATATAAATTATAGAAAATCGCCTAACTAAATACTAAATAATAGAATAGTACTGGGAACAAAATAAAATAATAAACTAAAAAAAAATCGTTTTTTCTATTCCATACAATATCAAATAATTTATATATAATTTATATTTAGTTTATTGGTCCTCTTCTATCCTCATTCAAATCCATATCTATAAAATTTTGTATGCCGTATAAATATAATTAGTTGATATGATAATCAAATAAAAACAAAAAATACAAACAAAAAAAAATACTATACCCCTCTTTATATCTTTGTTTTCTATCTGTGTCTAGTTTCTTTTTGTCGTCCTAAATTGATTTATACAGGTAATAAAAAATGCAAAAATACAATACAAATACAATACATAATAAAAAACATCCAAAGTTTTACTAAACAAGCCCTATACTTATTAATTAAAAATTAATATTTTTTCTATTAATTATTAATTTAATTGGTTAAGCTCGCAAAAAGAGAAAGAGTATATCTAATTTTAATTTTAAAATGTGCAAGAGACTAGTACTTAATTTGTTAGATGTTAAAAACTAAAAACGTCAAGATAAATAATTTTCTCAAAGCTATTTTAGTAATTCTTCCTTTTTTTATGTAAAGTGAAGTTTTGGATGTCATAGTTTGGAGATCAGAGCCTTTCCTAAAAAAAAATAGAAAAGTCTTTTATTACAATAATATTAAAATAAAAGACAATCAATCAGTTCCAAAATCAATTCGTTAATGATTCGAAATAATCCAAAAAATAAATAACTTTTGGGGGATAAGTTATGGTTTTTGTTATGATTCCGATCAAATACTGCTTTTGGTGTAATTATTTGTCTTTCCTATATCAATATATAGCAATTAGTGTAATACGAAATAATAATGAAAATGAAAATCTCCATTTTCATTTTTTGGATCTTCATCAAACTTTACTTAATAATTGAATTTTAATATTTAATAAAAGTACTAGTTTTTTTTTCAATAGTAATTTATTTGTTCATATCATTTGACCAATTTTAACTTCTTGATTTTAAATATTTAACTTAAAATAGTTGAAAAAGATTCAGAATAATTATAAAATTATATATTTTGTCTATTTGAATTTTTTATTTTATTAACTGACCCCTTT